AGAGTTCGAATAGAACAAGTAGTCAGATGTAAGATAATTTCTAGAAATTTCCATCTCATCTCAAGGTTTAGAATAGATCGGTGTTGGTATATTCCTTTTCTTAATATCCAGGCTGAGGAGTTTCTATTGATTGAATAGTGAAAGTGAATACAGAAAGAGAATACTACCCCCCTTTTGTGATGTGGTTTGCTAGGTTTCGGGAAGGTATACAAAGACAAAAGCCTAGTTGACGTTTTTGACAATGTTTACAATGAAACTTACCAAATATAGTTGTTTTTAAAACTTTAGCTTGTACACAAAGAAAGCAGGTCATTCCTAGACTAGAGGGAGAGTATCACTAACTTTCTGATTGTGGATAGAAAAGGAGGAAAATTAATATGGAATTCAACTCCGAAGATTCATGAAGCAAATAAGTTTGTTTAGCCACACGATTGGATAAATATCCATTGAGCCCATTAAAATGAATTGAAATGTGTTTTTGCTTTCATTTTTATGTTCGGCTTTAAAAGATACTCGTGACCGGGCTTATAGAAAGAATTTAGGAATACTTTTTTTGATGAAAAAACTGGTCGGTTACAAGCAACAAACTAGAATGGGTAAATTAAAATTATACAATTTTTTTTTTCCTTTTTTAGGGCTCTAGGGCTATACGGACTCGAACCGTAGACTTTCTCGGTAAAACATATCAAACTTTTTATTATCAAAATGATCTGAACTGTTTCAAAGACCCAACATGCAATTTTTTGTGCATTGGGCTCTTTCATTAACTGATATTTCTATCAGTTAGTCCGCCATATTTTTTTTTTGATAGAAAAATAGGAGATGGCTCCATGTGCTCTGAGTCATTATTTTAATTCTGATCCAGGAACACTACCAAAGTGTTTCAAAGGGGGTATCTTGACGTAGGTCTGCCTCTGGCCTAGATTAACCTAAGTTAGATGAAGTATTAACCTAAGTTAGATGAAGTCTCTATCGCTCTGCTTAAAAATGAAATATGAAACTTCATACACCTTAAAGTTCATAGGGCGAAAAGATCTTTTTTTGAGGTCCTTGTACTCATTATGCCTAGCATTGAATAGACATTTACCTTATCAATATCTCAAATCAACGATGGGGCCTGTTTGGCACCTAAAAGGGACAAGACTGAACCCCTTGTCAGGCTATTGTTCTCTTGTTCCCTCAAAGTTATGGAGTAAGACATCGATTTCTCAATAAGATAAATTCTTTTGATTGCATGATGGACCCCCCTGAAAAACATTGGCGCGCGTGTAAACGAGGTGCTCTACCTAACTGAGCTATAGCCCTTAGTGCTTGTAATACCTATTTTATTATGTAGATAATTTCTTGTCAAGATGAATATTCCACGATCCAAGATCATAGTTCTTTGATCTGTTTGCGCGTTATTGCTTATAAGCAATATTCTATTTATAATCCATCGATGGGATGGGTCCCATTTGGTTTTCTTTGTGATGATAAACGGCCTACTTAACTCAGTGGTTAGAGTATTGCTTTCATACGGCGGGAGTCATTGGTTCAAATCCAATAGTAGGTAGAACTTATTAGATACCACCGACTCTGGTCTCTAATAAGTTTTTATATCCATCTGCTTTTATTGATATTTATTTTGTATCTTTTCTATTTCTTTTTTTTTGTTGGATCAAAATAGAATTACGCCCGATTTAATTCTGTCGAGTGAATACAATCAAATCAAATAAAAAATAGACCAAACCTCTTTTGATTATTCGGACACACCAACTAGTTCCGAAATCTCATTGATCGTCTCGACTCGTGTCCTAGCTCGTCGGAGAGCTAGATTTGCCTCAATTTTTTGTCTCTTTCCTTCAGCTTTTCTTAAATTAGCTTCTGCTATTTCAAGAGTTTGCCGGGCTTCTTGTGAATCGATGTCACTACCTTTCTCCGCATCATTTACTAAAACAGTGATCTCATTATTACCTATTCTAGCAAAACCTCCCATCAAAGCCATCGTTAACCATTGGCCGTCAAGACGTATTTTCAAAATACCTATATCGACGGCTGTAGCAACAGAGGCGTGATTTGGTAATACGCCAATTTGACCACTATTAGTAGATAAAATGATTTCGTTCACTTTTGAATTCCAAACGGTTCGATTAGGGGTCAGTACACAAAGATTTAAGGTCATTTATTCGAATTGCTCTCCATTTCTAAGTTCATAGCCTTCGCGGTAGCTTCATCGATGTTACCTACCAAATAAAAGGCCTGTTCAGGAAGACTGTCTAATTCTCCGGAAAGGATCAACCGAAACCCTCTAATTGTTTCTGCTAAACCAACATATTTTCCTGGAGAACCAGTAAAAACTTCTGCTACGAAAAAGGGTTGTGATAAGAAACGCTCAATTTTTCGCGCTCTTGCTACGGTTAAGCGATCCTCTTCGGATAATTCGTCCAACCCCAGGATAGCTATAATGTCCTGAAGTTCTTTGTAACGTTGTAAAGTTTGCTTAACTCTTTGGGCAGTTTCA